AATGGATTTTATTATGGGACAGGACAGCTCATGATATGAATATCGATCTATTATATGTGCCTCTTCATGTAGCGTTGTGTAGACTTCAGACAATACATACCCTAGTTCTACTCTATTTTTTGGCTTTTTTCTTCTGGAACAATAAAAATGAAGATGAATTTGATTATGAATCGACTACCCTAAAAAAGGAAAAAGATTGGCGAATCAAGTCCCATAAGTGGGTTATTTTTCAAATTTACAACCAAATAAAACATCTGAATGATTTAACAAGCGAAATTCGAAATGAACTAGAAGAAATGAAAAAAGAAAAGAACACTAAATCTCTAACTTCAGAGAGAAATAGTAGTTCTAACAAAATAAGTTAGAATGGTAAAAGATTCCAATTAAAACCGTCAAAAAATGGTTTTTGGAAATCATACTCTTTTATCAAAATTTGTATTCAAAAGATATACATAGAAAGTATTATTAATATTGCGAGGATCAGGGCACACCTTTTTATTCAATCAAGAATAAGAATCTTGAATCAAAAGATTTCTAAGAATGAAGGAAATGATAAAAGCATTGAGAAAACAAATCAAAGAACAAAAGCACTAAAAAAAAAATCACTAAAACTAACAAAATATTCAAAATATTTTTGTGACAAAGAAAAGATGTCACAAGCATATGTATTTTATAAATTCTCTCAAATTCCAATTCTTAACTTAATATAAATTAAGATCTGTTCTTCAATATTATGGGACATCTCTTTTTCTTAAAAATGAAATAAAAGATTTGTTTGGACCCCAGGGTTTATTTGATTTCGAATTAAAAGAGAAAAATTTTAGAAATTCTGTAATGAATCAATGGAAAAACTGGTTAAGAAGTCATTATCAATATAAATATAATTTATGGCCCATTAGATAGTCTAAATTAAAACCATGGAAACTACCAAGTGAATCACTTCTTTATGAAAATAGAAATCTTGCTAAACCAAAAAGAACTCAACCACAAAGGAGGGGTATAATAGAATATAAGAAAAACAGATGTTTCATTATTGGTAAGTTATGGGAGAAGGATAGGAGTATACAAAAGAATTCTAATTCGCCAAAGGCTCGACTTATATCGAAGTGTTTTGATTTTCAAATGAGATTCCGTAGTTGTTCACTTTACAAACTGATCCCTAATACCAACAAGTGGTTTTTTCTGTTAAAAATTTTAAATCCAGGTGAGGTTTTTGCGGCCTGTCTTGAGAAAGACGAACTGAACTTGACTCTGTTGCAACTTTACCGACCCGACATTTTTTCACTATGGTCGAAAAGCGGAAGATCTTCTATCGAATCAAATACTCCGATGTTTAGACTTAATAGCCAATTTATTCTATATAAGACAGTAGCTATTTCTTTTGTTCATAAGAGCAAGCAAGAAATTAATCAAAGATACAGAGAAAAAAGCTATGTTGATAAAAGGAATTTGATCGAACCTATGGAAAGCCATCAAACAAGTCAAACTGGCAAGGGAAAGAAAAAAGATGATTATGATTTACTTGTTCCTGAAAATCTTTTATCCCCTAAGCGTTGTAGGGCATTGATAATTCTAATTTATTTCAATTCAAAAAATAGAAATGATAGTCCCATAAACACAGAATATTTCAATGAAACTAAGTCAATGAAACTAAGAGAAAAAACTACGATCACATTCTGGATAAAAGCAAAGAGTTTGGTAGAGATAAAAATAAACTTATTAAATTCAAATTGAAGTTTTTTCTTTGGCCCAATTATCGATGGGGAGATTTAGCTTGTATGAATCGCTATTGGTTTAATACCAATAACGGCAGTCGGTTCAGTATCATAAGGATACATATATATCCCCCATTGAAACTTCGGTGAGGTTCGTTTTTTTTTTTTCATTCTCCATAGCATGTCTAATTTAGGATACAAAAACAAGAAAGCGTACACATGTATTGTTTGACATTATTGATCCGTGTAAGTAAACCATCTATGAATTAGATCAAAAAAAGGATCAATGGGATTTTTTAACTTTTCATTTTTAAATTCTATTTAAAGAGGAATAATCTCTTTTTCCTATTTTGCATTGTAAAGGAAGAAATCGTCTTTTTCTCTATCTATGCGAGTAAACAAATTGACAAATTGAATTGATTAATTATTCACTTTGTGAAATAAAGTGTATACATAATCATAATACTCTGGCATTATTATTACTGATGAATAAAAATAATTAAATTAATGAAAATTAAAATAAGGGGGTTGGATTTTATGATAAAAAATTCATTCATCTCAGTTATTTCACAAGAAGAAAAAAAAGAAAAAAGCGGATCGGTTGAATTTCAAATAAGAAGTTTAACTAATAAAATAAGAAGACTTACTTCACATTTTGAATTGCATAGAAAAGACTATTTATCCCAAAGGGGTTTACGAAAAATTTTAGGAAAACGCCAACGACTTCTGTCTTATTTGTTAAAAAAAAATAAAGTAGGTTATAAAGAATTAATTAGCCAATTAGATATTCGGGAATCAAAAATCCGTTAAATTGAAGAGTCTTTTTTTTTTTTTTTTATTATTTGATTTATTAGATCTTGAATTTTGCGAAACTATTCTTTTCGTTTTCAATAATTCACGAAACAATGAATCGAGGAAACCCCTATGAATGTACCATCCACAAGAGAGGGTCTTATGATAGTCAATATGGGTCCCCACCACCCATCAATGCACGGAGTTCTTCGACTCATTGTTACTCTAGATGGTGAAGATGTTATTGATTGTGAACCCGTATTGGGTTATTTACACAGAGGAATGGAAAAAATTGCGGAAAACCGAACAATTATACAATATTTGCCTTATGTAACACGTTGGGATTATTTAGCAACTATGTTCACAGAAGCGATAACAGTAAATGGTCCAGAACAATTGGGAAATATTCAAGTACCTAAAAGAGCCAGCTATATCAGAGTCATTATGTTGGAGTTGAGTCGTATAGCTTCTCATCTGTTATGGCTTGGCCCTTTTATGGCTGATATTGGCGCACAGACCCCCTTCTTCTATATTTTTAGAGAAAGAGAATTAGTATATGATTTATTCGAAGCAGCCACTGGCATGAGAATGATGCATAATTTTTTTCGTATCGGAGGTTTAAAAACTCAAACTGAAAGAATAATAAAAAATTATTGAAAAAATACATACGAAAAAGGTATAGAATAAAAGATAAGAAGATATACGACCCCCTCCTAAATATTTAACAGATTCTCCTAAAAATAAAGTTATAATACCTATTCCATTAATAATCCCATCAATTATTCGTTTATCAAAAGAAAAAATTCCTTCGGCTAATTTTTTTAGATTGGTGTATAACAATTTGTTATAAAACATATCTATATATCCACGATTAAAAGACCAATTATATATAATATTTCCTAGTCTGTCTGAAAAATTTCGAGTAGAAGTTTTTTTAGGAAAAGAATTACATAAATGAAAATTTTGAAAAGATGAATAAGGAGGATTATATAAGAGACATGCTATAAGTATTCCAAAAAAAGCTATAAAAACGGAAAAAGTAGACTCTCTTAAAAATTCAAAAAAATCTACGGAATCCTTAATCAAATAATTTAAAGAAGGAATACAAAGTTTAGATAATATATTTAATTCACCAAAGAGATTGAATTGATTAAAAGAGATTCCTATAACTCCAATAAATAAAGTAAATAATACTAAAAAAATCATTGGAAACAACATTGTATTGTCTGATTCATGAGGATAAGAAAAAAATGTTTTACTAGGAAAAACTTTAATATTAACAAAAGGACGAACGCAATACTTTAGATTATTATCACTTTGATTTGTTTTGATTGGAAAAAAAGAACTCTTCTTATTTTTTTTTAGTATTAAAAAATAAAATGGTAATATCGAAATCTTTTGCAAAATAATCTTGTTTTCTTTACCCCATAATGAAATTGAATAAAAAACAGTATTGGTTTTTCCGTTATATTTTTGAAAATTATAATTGAAATGTCCTTCAAAAGTAAGTAAATAAAGTCGTACCATATAGAATGCAGTTAATCCTGCTGTAAAACAAGCTAATATTGCAAAAATGGGAGAATATTCCCAAATAGCTGCAAGAATGGTATCTTTTGACCAAAAACAGGCGAGAGGTGGAATACCACAAAGAGAAAGTGTTCCTAATAAAAAGGTTATTCTGGTTATTGGAATATGTTTTATTAAACCTCCCATAAGACTCATATTTTGACTTTTATCTGGAGAATAACCAACAAGAGTTTCCATTGAATGAATAATGGATCCCGACCCTAAAAACAATAAAGCTTTTGAATAGGCATGAGTAATCAAATGAAATAAAGCGGCTTGATAAGAACCTATGCCTAGAGCTAACATCATATAACCTAATTGCGACATCGTAGAATAAGCTAAACTTCGCTTAATATCTGTTTGGGCAAGAGCTAAAGTTGCTCCTAACAGGATTGTTATTAGACCTATTAAAGCTATAAATTTCATTATATAAGGTATAACTAGAAAAAGAGGAAAGAGCCGAGCCACAAGAAAAATTCCAGCCGCTACCAATGTAGCTGCATGTATGAGAGCCGAAATAGGAGTAGGGCCTTCCATAGCATCTGGTAACCATATATGAAGAGGAAATTGAGCCGATTTTGCAAGGGCACCGGAAAAAATACAAAAACTACAGAAAAAAACAAATAAAACAGTAACGTTATTTGTATAAAGTAAATTATTTACTATTGAAAATAAATCTTTAAATTCGAAACTACCCGTTAACCAATAAAAACCTAAGATTCCTAATAATAAACCAAAATCGCCTACACGATTAGTTACAAATGCTTTTTGACAAGCATTTGATGCATTAGGTCGTGTAAACCAAAAACCTATTAATAAATAAGAACACATCCCAATTAATTCCCAAAAAACATAAATTTGGATCAAATTGGAACTTGTAACTAATCCCACCATTGAAATAGTAAATAAACTCATATAAGCAAAAAATCTCAAATAACCTTGATCATGAGACATATAATTGTCACTATAAAAAAGAACGAAAATTCCAACGGTACTAATTAAAATAGACAAAATACAAGAAAGTGAGTCAATTAAAAATCCAAATTCTAAAGAAAAATCATTAGTGATAGTCCAGGAATACAGATATTGATTTATAAAACTGTTATTTATTTGTTGAATAAGTAAACTGATAAAAAAACTTAAAAGTACACTTAAACCTACAACATTTGGAAAAGACCATAGACGACGAAGTTTTTTTGTTGCCTGCGGAAAAAGGAGAATTCCCCCTCCTAGTAAAATAGGCAAAAAAAGTGCAATAAAAGGTATGATTCCAGAATATTGATATGTATGTTCCATAAAAACCTTATATATATATATTTTTCAATTCAAAATCTTGTACTTCTTGTTCCTAATCTTCGTTTTTTTTTTTCATTTTTATTTTACTCGAAGTTTTCAATTTTCAATCTTTTCCAAAAAATTAGTTATTTTTTTTTAATCCTAATGAATCAATAAAAAAAATAGTTGTAATGTTAAACTGTATACTTTTTGTCTTCTTTATATTCGTATGTTTGTATAAAAAACAAACTTTACATTATTACAAACTTTACATTATTAAAAAAATAAGGTATTAATATTATTAATAAAAAAAAATATATATATTTTTTTATTATATATTTATAGAGAATTTGGAATTTATTATTTATAATTAAAAAAGTAAATTAATACTGTAATAATATCGAACAAAAAAATTATATGAAATTGAAATCGAAAAAAAGAATTAAAGTATTTTTAATTTAAAATAGTTAAAATAGAAACTAAAACTAGTTAAGGAATTTCAATTCATTTTTATTTCAAAAAATTAAAGATGTCTTTCACATTTTAAAAATATAAAAAATAATTTTTTTATGGCAGTTCCAAAGAAACGTACTTCTATATCAAAAAAACGAATTCGAAAAAATTTTTGGAAAAAAAAAGCCTTTTGGACAACTTTGAAAGCTTTATCGTTAGCAAAATCTGTTTCAACTGGGAATTCAAAAAGTTTTTTTGTTCAACAAAAAAAAACGAATACAAAATTAAATTAACTTTTAAACAAAGTCGAATTATCTTTTACATAATAAGGGATTTTTTATAATTATAAAATTATAAAAAATTCAATGAAAAAAACACAGGGTTATATATTAAAAGTTTTTAATAAGATGTTTTTATTTTACGATCGGGTTTTCTCCATTAATTTACAATAATTTAAACAAAAAAAGAACTAGAAAAACTCTTTAATATGCTACATAATTTCAGTTAGACAAGATCTCTTGCATTTTTTTTTTACTTTTTAACCGTTAAATAAAAAAGACTCTTCTATTTTTAATAAATAATAAAAAATTTAATAAAAAATTAATAAAAAAAATATACTTTCTTAGAAATATGGAACAAGATTTCAAAAGAAGATAGATGGGTATCTATCTTCTTTTGAAATCTTTTATCACTCTTGTATTTGTATTTCCCATTTTTTTTAATATCATTTTAATTTTTTGTATAAATTAAGGAATGATATGTTGTGAATAAAAAAATATAGAAAACTCTATATGAAATCAAAGGATCAATAATTTCAATTAAAAAAAACTACTTGATAATATAACAAAAAATCATCGCGGTAACACTGGATAATTAAAGAGAGATTTGTTATTATAATTCTAAATAAGCCGCCATGGTGAAATCGGTAGACACGCTGCTCTTAGGAAGCAGTGCAAGAGCATCTCGGTTCGAGTCCGAGTGGCGGCATAATATTTTTTAATTTTCAAAAACACACATTGAGTTCTATAATAAATTAAATTAGGAAACTTCCTCTTTTTTTTTTCAATTTTTTTAGTTTAAAACTATTTATGATATTCTTGACTATAGAACATATATTAACTCATATTTCTTTTTCAATCATTTCAATTGTAATTATAATTGAAATGATAAATTTATTAATCCAGGAATTTGCAGGATTATCTGAGTCGTCAAAAAAAGGGATGATAATCACTTTTTTATGCATAACAGGGTTATTAGTTATTCGGTGGATTTCTTCAGGACATTTACCATTAAGTAATTTATATGAATCATTAATCTTTCTTTCTTGGGTTTTTTGTGTTATTCATCTGATTCCCTTTTTTCGAAAAAAGAACAATTTTATAAGTACACTAACAGCGCCTAGTGCTTTTTTGGCCCAAGCTTTTACTACTTCCGGGTTTTTAACGAATATCCATCCATCCGAAATCTTAGTACCAGCCCTCCAATCCCAATGGTTAATGATGCACGTAAGTATGATGGTTTTAAGTTATGCAGCTCTTTTATGTGGATCATTATTAGCAGTAGCACTTCTAGTAATTCAATTTCAATCATTCATAAAAAGTGGCGAGAAACTGAATCCTTTTTTGAATACTCTATTTTCAGTAGATGAAATTCCATACACCACAAAAAAAATAAAATATTTACGAGAAGTTTATTTTCTTCTTTGGTCACGTAATTTTTACAGATTTCAATTGATTGAACAATTAGATCATTGGGGTTATCGTATTATTAGTATAGGATTCATTTTTTTAACTATAGGAATCCTTTCCGGAGCGGTGTGGGCTAATGAAGCATGGGGATCATATTGGAATTGGGATCCAAAGGAAACTTGGGCATTTATAACTTGGTCCATATTTTTAATTTATTTTCATATTCGAAAAAATTTGGAAACATTCAATTCTGCAATTGTTGCATCGATAGGTTTTATTATAATTTGGATATGCTATTTTGGGGTAAATTTATTAGGAATAGGATTACATAGTTATGGTTCTTTTACGTCTACTTAATGTTAATTCGAAGTTACATCAAATGGTTTGATTTAAAATCAAGAATAGAGGGGAATACATAGAGAAAAGAAAATAAACTTGAAGAGAACCTTTTGAAAACATTCAAATCCGTTTTTTACTTGATTCAAAAGGTTCTCACAAATAACAACAATATATGATTTATTCTTTTTTTTCTTATTTGAATCACACTTGCTATACTAATCGGACTAACTATTTATTTTTTAGTTGTAAAACTTTGAATAAACTATTTATTATTATTAGAACTTTATATTTATTTAAAAAAATAGACAGATAGAATAGACTCGACTTTTTCAACGGATAATGAGAAAACAAAATCAGGATAAAGTCCAATACCTAGTACAGGAAATAAAATCGCAAGGGAAACAAATAATTCCCGTGGACCAGAATCAAAACAATAAGAATATCCGTTATTAACTAGTTTATATCCATAGAACATTTGTCGTAACATAGATAATAAATACATAGGAGTTAAAATCATTCCAATAGCCATTATAAAACAAATTAGTATCTTTGAGATTAAAACGAATTTTGGGGTGGAAATTAGACCCAAAAAAACTATCAATTCCGAAAAAAAACCGCTCATGCCCGGTAAAGCAAGCGAAGCTAGTGAAAAAATACTAAAGAGTGTAAATAGTTTTGGCATTGAAGTACCTATTCCACCCATTTCATCAAGATAAACAAGACGTTTTCTATCAAACGTTGTTCCTACCAAGAAAAAGAGTGCAGCCCCAATAAATCCATGGGATATTATTTGGAAAATTGCTCCGTTGAGTCCCAAATCGCTTATAGAGGAGATTCCTATAAGTATGAAACCCATATGGGATATAGACGAATAAGCTATTCTTTTTTTTAAATTTCGCTGACCAAAAGATGTTGAGGCGGCATAGATTATTTGTATAGCACCTATTATTACTAAAAAAGGAGAAAATAGGGAATGGGCATGGGGCAGTAATTCCATATTGATTCGAACTAATCCATATGCCCCCATTTTTAATAAGATTCCAGCAAGAAGCATACAAGTACTATAATGTGCTTCTCCATGAGTGTCTGGTAACCATGTATGTAAGGGTATAATTGGCAATTTGACAGCAAAGGCAATAAAAAAACCTAGATAAAAGAGTATTTCTAGAGCCACGGGATACGGTTGATTAGCTAATATTTCAAAATTGAATGTTGGTTCCTTAGAACCATATAAAGCAATACCAAAAGCTCCTATTAATAAAAAAAGGGAACTTCCTGCAGTATATAAAATAAACTTTGTAGAAGAATAAAGACGTTTCTTCCCACCCCACATGGATATAAGTAAATAAACAGGAATTAATTCTAATTCCCACATGATGAAAAAGAGTAAAAGATCTTGAGACGAGAATAATCCTATTTGACCACTATACATAGCTAACATCAAAAAATTAAATAAGCGGGAATCGCGAGTAACCGGCCAAGCTGATAAAGTCGCTAAAGTTGTAATAAATCCTGTTAATAAAATGGGTCCTATAGATAGTCCATCTATCCCCAATCGCCAATCAAAATGAAAAATTTTGATCCATTTATAACCTTCTGATAATTGGAGTAATGGATTGTCTAATTGAAACTTATTTGAAAATACATAAGTTATTAAAAGGAGCTCTAAAAGACAAATAAATAGTGTATACCAACGAATTATCTTATTTCCCTTATGGGGGAAAAAAAATATTAAGCAACCCGCAGATATTGGTAAAACTACAAATAGTGTTAGCCAGGGAAAAGAATTCGTGATAAAAATAAAATAAACTTGGACTAGAAAAACCCGTGCTCAAAAACAATAAATTTTTATAACTGTTTTTGAGCACGGGTTTTTGGCGGTAAAAAAAAAAGAAACTCTATTCACGTGGAAGTTTGCGGAGAGTATTAATAAGCTAGACCCATACTTCGAGTTGTTTCATGCCATAAATAAACTCGAACACTCAAAAAATCGGTTGGACAAGCGGATTCACATCTCTTACAACCAACACAGTCCTCGGTTCTTGGAGCAGAAGCTATTTGCTTAGCTTTACATCCGTCCCAGGGTATCATTTCTAATACATCTGTGGGACAAGCTCGAACACATTGAGTACATCCTATACATGTATCATAAATCTTTACTGAATGTGACATTTTATTTATAAAACCTAATAGATTTAGATCTAGTAAAGGTAGAAATGATTGATATTTTTCATACCAGATCCATCAATGATTTACGTTAATCTTCTTTTTTTTTATTAAGTCAAAAATTTGAATTAACTTTTGGGATAGAAATAAAATACTTTAATTTATTATTTTTTCACCAACACCACGAGATCCTTAAAATTTAAAAAATATTTGATTTCAGAATTATTTGAGTTTCTATAGATTATAGATTACTTTAATCTATATATAAATAAAAAATAAAAAAAAAAACCTCTCGATTCTCATAAAAAAAAATTGAAGTTTGTAAAAACTATTTAGTCAACAAATCAGATTGATTAATACGAATTGAATTTCTGTTACGATAAATTGACGAAACTATAGCCAGTCCAATAGCTGCTTCAGCAGCTGCAATTGCTATAACAAAAATTGAAAAAATAGTCCCCCTTAATTGCCGATTATCAAAAAAATCAGAAAATGTTACAAAATTGAGATTAACAGCATTCAAAATAAGTTCAAGACACATAAGTGCTCTAATCAGATTACGACTCGTAATCAATCCATAGATACCAATAGAAAATAAAAAAGCACTTAAAATAAGTACATTTTCAAGCATCATCACCCACTCCTTATTTGTTTTTCACTTCTTGAAAATTGAAGTAAACTAGATGAGACAAGTCAAGAACAAAATTATTATTTTTTTTTTTACTGTCGAGCCATAGTAATAGCACCTATCAAAGCAATTAAAAGAATTATTGAAATGAATTCAAATGGAATAAAGAAATCGGTTGATAAATGAATTCCAATTTGTTGACTATTGCTGATTAAATCTTGTTCTATAATTTGGTTTGTGCGTGTAGTCCAAATAATTCCATACCATGAAGTATCCAAAACAATAGTAATTAATAAAACAAGAATACTTGTACAAACTAAAGAAGTGATCCCATCCCCAATAGTTAAAAGATAAAAATCTTTGTAATATTCTGAACCATTCAGGAACATCACAGCAAATAAAATTAAAACATTTATCGCTCCTACATAAATAAGCAACTGTGCAGCAGCTACAAAATGAGAATCGGCTAAAAAATAGAATAAGGATATACAAACAAAAACAAATCCTAATGAAAAAGCGGAAAAAATGGGATTATTAATGAAAACAACCCCCAACCCCCCAAATATAACACCTAATCCAAGAAATACTAAAAGAAAATCATGTATTGGTCCCGGTAAATCCATTGTACGTAAAATTAGAGATCAAAAAAAGAAAACTGTGGTTTCATGACCTTATTGATCCGACCAGGAAAAAAGAAAATATATATATATATTTTAATATATTTAAAATTTATAATTTCCTTGACTAATTACTTAATAAAAAATTAATTAATAGAAATTAATACTGAATAGAAATTAATACTGAATTTTCTTTAAATAACTACAACAAAAATGAATAAAAATAATAGGAATTAGTTCTTTTTCCTATTATTTGGTGAGCACAAGCAAACAAAATAAAAGACATATAATTTTCTTAATTGATACTTTTTTCTTGAAAAAGATACGAAAGGCCAAGTTATATATATTCGATTTGAATTAAAATTCAAGTACAACGATTCCTCTTTTTTCGAATTCAAAAAAAAAGTTTTATTTTTGACTTAAGCTTTAGTATTTTCTATTTTTTAGAGGTAAACTAGAAATAGTTCGAATTGTATAATCATCAATTATCGATATTGGTAAACGACCTAAAGCAATTTGATTATAATTCAATTCATGACGATCATACGTAGCAAGTTCATACTCTTCAGTCATTGATAAACAATTTGTTGGGCAATATTCAACACAATTACCACAAAATATACAAATTCCAAAATCAATACTATAATTAAGCAACTGTTTCTTTCGAATGATAGGTTGCAATTTCCAATCAACAACAGGAAGATCTATAGGACATACACGAACACATACTTCACAAGCAATACATTTGTCGAATTCAAAATGAATTCGTCCACGAAAACGCCCCGATATTATTAATTTTTCATAAGGATATTGAATTGTTACAGGCAACCTATTTGCATGTGATAAGGTAATAAGAAAACCCTGCCCAATGTACCTTGCCGCGCGTATGCTTTGTTGACCATAATTGATAAACCCAGTTATCATCGGGAGCATATGTGTAACTATTCGTAGATAATTATATGTTTTTTTCTCTTTTTTCTTTGAGAGCTTATTTTAAGACAAGTTCAGACTATTTAAAACAATATCTTTTCTTACTCATATATTTGTTTTATAGTTGATTCTTAAACTAGAGTGAAAGAAGTTGGAAAGAAGTTGTTAATAATAAATTACCAAGAGAGATAGGTAAAAGAAATTTCCATCCCAGATTTAAAAGTTGATCCATTCTTAGTCTTGGTAAAGTCCAGCGTGTTGTGATGGAAATGAATAATAACAAAAAAGTTTTAATCAACGTAATAAAAATACCAACTGTTGTTTCACAGACTACGTTGCCTTGAGTTAGTTTCAAAAAGTCCCGAAAAAGGATGGACGGAATAGAATTATTCCACCCGCCTAAGTAAAGAATTGTTACAAATAATGAGGAAACTAATAAGTTTAGATAGGAAGCAATATAAAATAAACCAAATCTTATACCCGAATATTCAGTTTGATATCCTGCTACTAATTCTTCTTCTGCTTCTGGTAAATCAAATGGTAATCTCTCACATTCAGCTAATGAAGAAATAAAAAAAATGATAAATCCTATAGGTTGACGCCACAAATTCCAACCCCAAAACCCATATTTTGATTGTAACTCAACAATATCAACTGTACTTAAACTGTTAGATAATTCTAGTCGTTGATAACATCACTGTTATCAGCGCTAGTACAGAACTGTATATGAGATTTTCACCTCATACAGCTCCTCTAAGGCCAGAAAAAATCTATTCACACGATTGTAGTCATTTTTAAATATATTCTTATATCAATTAAAAATCCGCGTGTCTCTTGAGATTTGGCCAATGAAATTCTGTCTGTCATAATACTAAAAAAAAAAAAGACTTCTGAATTTATCTTCTCCTTTAAAAATGAAAACCATTTTTTTGCGAGTTATAGGGTAAATATAATTCTTTTTTATTAAATAAAAAATACTCTATATGGTAAAAGACATAGATATAATATAAAATTTCAATATTAGGTTTTTGTAATTTACAAAATGAATAGAATACATAGTCCAACTTCTCTTTTTTTTACAAAAAGATTTTGATATTTTATTCTTTTGATATATAATTACTTAATATATATTAAGTTTTTGTTGGAATTTTTAATACAAATAAGCTTGATCACTTGGAATAAAAAAAACGGAAAATAAACTAACTCACTAAGAAATAAAAAACAAAAAATATACATAATCTTTTTTTTTATTCTAAGATATTGTTTTAAGATATTGTTTCTTAATTTTTTTAATTCTGATTTTTTCATTCCTTTTCTTCTTTCGTAAAAAGTGCTATTTTCTAAAAAAAAGTAAAAGGGTTTTTTCGTTCCGGATAGTCAGTTATGTAATAAGTGGGTAGGGGGTAAACTCTGGATCGGAATCTTTAGGAGTACTAATTCTATTTTTCTACAAAATGAACGCCTCAATTTGAATTCGTTTTTTATAAAAATTTTATTTTGACATACTATTGAAACGAAAATCTCTATTACTAGTCCTTTGTGTCTCTTTGTGTTCCTAACCATCCACTTTTTTTTTCAATCAAATCACTAGATATTTTTCTAAAATTTTTTATAAAAATAAAACCAAAAATCATTATGATTGATCTTTTTGAAAACCGCTTCAAGATAGATTGATTGATCAACCATTCTTGGGAAAACTTAATTCCTTTTTTGTCTTGTGTACATAAGATAAGAGTATGCATTTTTTTACTGCAAATTTTCTTTAAAGCAGTTTTATTTCACTCATCTAACTATCCAATTTATTTCATAAATTTTTCAATTCTAACAATGTAAAAAAAGTTTAATAGCTATATAGATATATCAATTTTCATTGAATTTAGTTAAGTTAAAAAAAGAATAGAGTAGGGAATATAGCATATTCTTTTAATATTAAAATAGTATAAAAAAAATACTAGTTAAAAATCGATATTTTATTGAAACGAATCACACGTAGAGATATGGATAATATACAGAGAGCTAATGGTATTTCATAACTAATCGATTGCGCAACTGCTCTTAAACCACCTAAAAAAGAATATTTATTATTTGATCCATATCCAGACATAAGAAGACCTATAGGAGTTATACTTGCAATAGAAATCCAAAAAAAGATACCTATATTTAGATCGGATAAAATAAATTGATAGCTAAACGGAATTATTGTGTAACTTAATAGAGTTGCTATAACTGTGATAGATGGACCAAAACTAAATAAACGAATATCCCCTCTCGATGGCAAAAGATTTTCTTTGAAAAGTAATTTAGTACCATCCGCGAGAGCTTGCAAAACTCCTAAAGGGCTTACATATTCAGGCCCAATTCGTTGTTGTAATCCTGCCGATATTTCTCTTTCTAACCAAACTATTAGTAGTAAACATATCAAAATTCCAAGTATAAGAATTAAAATAGGTAAAAGTATCCATAAGAGTTCATTGATCTCGCTTAAGAATCCCAATTTTGAAAAAGAATTAATAATTAGTTTTTCGGTTCTATCAAACGGATTTAGTATATTGATTATCATTTCAACGATCAACTTCTCCCATAATAATATCTATACTTCCCAGTATTGTCATAATATCGGCCAATTTTGTTCTTTTAACTATTTGAGAAAGAATTTGTAAATTAATAAAACCAGGTGATCGGATTTTCCATCTCCAAGGAAACCCACCCTGATCACCTATTAAAAAAATTCCTAATTCCCCCTTTGGGGCTTCAACTCGAACATAAAGTTCTTGTTTCGGTATTTCAAAAATAGGTGAAGTTTTTTTACCAATGAATCGATATTCAAAATCATTCCATTCAAGATCCTTTTGTTTATTAAAAGATCTAGCTTCTAAATTCTCATAAGGACCACCAGGAATTCCTTCAATAGCTTGTTGAATTATTTTGATTGATTCTTTCATTTCACCAATTCGAATTAAATACCGAGCTAATGAATCTCCTTCGTTTTGCCAATGAATTTCCCAATCAAATTCCTTGTAGCATTCATAAGTATCGATTTTTCGAAGATCCCATTGTATACCCGAAGCTCTTAACATGGGTCCCGATAAACCCCAATTAATAGCTTCTTCTGTACTAATAATACCTACCCCTTCAACTCGTTGTAAAAATATAGGATTTTTGGTAATAAGTTTTTGATAGTTAGTAATTTCTGTTAAAAAAAAATCACAAAAATCTAAGCATTTATCTATCCAACCATAAGGTAGATCAGCAGCAACTCCTCCGATACGAAAAAAATTATGCATCATTCTCATGCCAGTGGCTGCTTCGAATAAATCATATACTAATTCTCTTTCTCTAAAAATATAGAAGAAGGGGGTCTGTGCGCCAATATCAGCCATAAAAGGGCCAAGCCATAACAGATGAGAAGCTATACGACTCAACTCCAACATAATGACTCTGATATAGCTGGCTCTTTTAGGTACTTGAATATTTCCCAATTGTTCTGGACCATTTACTGTTATCGCTTCTGTGAACATAGTTGCTAAATAATCCCAACGTGTTACATAAGGCAAATATTGTATAATTGTTCGGTTTTCCGCAATTTTTTCCATTCCTCTGTGTAAATAACCCAATACGGGTTCACAATCAATAACATCTTCACCATCTAGAGTAACAATGAGTCGAAGAACTCCGTGCATTGATGGGTGGTGGGGACCCATATTGACTATCATAAGACCCTCTCTTGTGGATGGTACATTCATAGGGGTTTCCTCGATTCATTGTTTCGTGAATTATTGAAAACGAAAAGAATAGTTTCGCAAAATTCAAGATCTAATAAATCAAATAATAAAAAAAAAAAAAAAAGACTCTTCAATTTAACGGATTTTTGATTCCCGAATATCTAATTGGCTAATTAATTCTTTATAACCTACTTTATTTTTTTTTAACAAATAAGACAGAAGTCGTTGGCGTTTTCCTAAAATTTTTCGTAAACCCCTTTGGGATAAATAGTCTTTTCTATGCAATTCAAAATGTGAAGTAAGTCTTCTTATTTTATTAGTTAAACTTCTTATTTGAAATTCAACCGATCCGCTTTTTTCTTTTTTTTCTTCTTGTGAAATAACTGAGATGAATGAATTTTTTATCATAAAATCCAACCCCCTTATTTTAATTTTCATTAATTTAATTATTTTTATTCATCAGTAATAATAATGCCAGAGTATTATGATTATGTATACACTTTATTTCACAAAGTGAATAATTAATCAATTCAATTTGTCAATTTGTTTACTCGCATAGATAGAGAAAAAGACGATTTCTTCCTTTACAATGCAAAATAGGAAAAAGAGATTATTCCTCTTTAAATAGAATTTAAAAATGAAAAGTTAAAAAATCCCATTGATCCTTTTTTTGATCTAATTCATAGATGGTTTACTTACACGGATCAATAATGTCAAACAATACATGTGTACGCTTTCTTGTTTTTGTATCCTAAATTAGACATGCTATGGAGAATGAAAAAAAAAAAACGAACCTCACCGAAGTTTCAATGGGGGATATATATGTATCCTTATGATACTGAACCGACTGCCGTTATTGGTATTAAACCAATAGCGATTCATACAAGCTAAATCTCCCCATCGATAATTGGGCCAAAGAAAAAACTTCAATTTGAATTTAATAAGTTTATTTTTATCTCTACCAAACTCTTTGCTTTTATCCAGAATGTGATCGTAGTTTTTTCTCTTAGTTTCATTGACTTAGTTTCATTGAAATATTCTGTGTTTATGGGACTATCATTTCTATTTTTTGAATTGAAATAAATTAGAATTATCAATGCCCTACAACGCTTAGGGGATAAAAGATTTTCAGGAACAAGTAAATCATAATCATCTTTTTTCTTTCCCTTGCCAGTTTGACTTGTTTGATGGCTTTCCATAGGTTCGATCAAATTCCTTTTATCAACATAGCTTTTTTCTCTGTATCTTTGATTAATTTCTTGCTTGCTCTTATGAACAAAAGAAATAGCTACTGTCTTATATAGAATAAATTGGCTATTAAGTCTAAACATCGGAGTATTTGATTCGATAGAAGATCTTCCGCTTTTCGACCATAGTGAAAAAATGTCGGGTCGGTAAAGTTGCAACAGAGTCAAGTTCAGTTCGTCTTTCTCAAGACAGGCCGCAAAAACCTCACCTGGATTTAAAATTTTTAACAGAAAAAACCACTTGTTGGTATTAGGGATCAGTTTGTAAAGTGAACAACTACGGAATCTCATTTGAAAATCAAAACACTTCGATATAAGTCGAGCCTTTGGCGAATTAGAATTCTTTTGTATACTCCTATCCT